TAAATAACTCATAAAAATTTATTCGAAATGCTTTTTTATTTCTAGAATGTTCAATATATGTTTGACATCTTCTATGCGAAAATGTTTCATTTTCATAAGATCTTCTTGACTGTTATTCAAAAGGTCCAATAATGTATGTATATTGGACCTTTTGAGGCAATTATAGACCCTGGGGAGCAATTCTGATTGGTCAATAAAAATATATTTCAATGCGATTTCTTTTTTATTTTTCCTTTGTTTAGCCAATCTATCATGATAAGTAAAGAGGGGTAAAGTCACTTTGTGTTGATTATTTTCTAAATGTAAGTTTTCTTCTTCTGCATGTAAAAAAGGAATAAATAAATTAATCAAATTCCGGGAGGCTTCATGAAGTGCTTCTTTAGGAGTTAAACTTCCATTTGTCCATATTTCGAGAAAAAGTATCTCTTGTTTTTCATTCCCATTCACATAAGAATGAATACTATGATTCGCATTTCGAACAGGCATGAATACAGCATCTATAGGATAACTTCCGTCTTGAAAGTTATTTGGCGTTTTTATACGATATCCGCGATTCCTCTCGATTTGTAATTCAATACACAAATTAATTGGTTCTGTTAGGTTAGCTATATACTGTGTATTATCAACAATTTCCACAGAAGGTGGTAAGATAATGTCTTGAGCAGTTACATATCCAGGACCCTTGACACAAATAGACGCGTTACGAGTTCCATACAGATTACTTTTCAAGACAATTTCTTTCAAATTCATTAAAATTTCATGTACGGATTCTTGAATACCTACTATGGTAGAATATTCATGTGGTATTTTCTCAGATTTTGCGCATGTGATACATGTACCTTCTATTTCTCCGAGCAAAGCTCTTCGCATTGCAATGCCTATTGTATCGGCTTGACCTTTCATAAGTGGGGCCAGAATAAAGCGTCCATAATAAAGACGCTTACTGTCTGCTCTTGATTCAACACACTTCCACTGTAGTGTCCGAGTAGATACTGTTACTTTCTCTCGAACCATAGTATATTATTTGATCAAATCATTGAATTATTTATTTCTCTTGAAATCTCTTCAATGTTTATTTTTACACACGTCTTTTTTTAGGAGGCCTACAGCCATTATGTGGCATAGGAGTTACATCCCGTATGAAACTTAATAGTATACCACTTCTACGAATAGCTCTTAATGCCGCATCTCTTCCGAGACCCGGGCCTTTTATCATAACTTCTGCTCGTTGCATACCTTGATCCACTACTGTCCGAATAGCATTTCCTGCTGCGGTTTGAGCGGCAAATGGTGTACCCCTTCTTGTACCCTTGAATCCACAAGCCCCGGCAGAGGACCAAGAAATTACTCGACCCCGTACATCTGTAACAGTCACAATGGTATTGTTGAAACTTGCTTGAACATGAATAACTCCCTTGGGGATTCTACGTGTATTCTTACGTGAACCAATACGTCTATTTCTACGCGAACCAATTTTTGGTATAGGTTTTGCCATATTTTATCATCTCATAAATATAAGTCAGAGATATATGGATATATCCATTTCATGTCAAAACAGATCCTTATTCTTTTTTTTTTTTTTTTTTACTTATTTTATTTATTTATTTGTACATCTGTACATCGGGTCCTTTAGATTTCGAGAGTCTTTTTGTTTTAGAAAGATTATCCTTGTCTTTGTTTATGTCTCGGGTTAGAACAAATTACTATAATTCGTCCCCGCCTACGGATCAATCGACATTTTTCACAAATTTTACGAACGGAGGCCCTTATTTTCATATTTGTCATTCCTTTTTTTAATTCCGAATCTACTTATTGGAAGAAAATAAGTTTCTTGAAATTTTTAATTTCGAATTGTATCCTCACTAAAGAATGTTGAAATTGAAAAAACCGCCTAATCATTCAAGTCTTTGCTTTGGAGTCTCTAAATTATACGCCCTTTGGTTGAATCATAAGGACTTACCTCAATTTTTAGTCTATTTCCTGGTAGTATACGTATAAAACTACATGAAATCCTTTACGAAACAAAAACCTGAATAATTTTTTTGTTATCTAAACGAATCCGGAAGATACATACCATCGGTAAGTTGTTCAGTAATTAAACCCTCATGAATCCATTTTTGTTGTTTCATTCCAGGTAAAACCGCTTTGAAGTATCAACTAATGTAAGAGGGATAATATTAGAAACTTGTCCTTTCTCTCTTTTCACAAATATGACCGTGTCGGCTATTAGAAAGATTACCATATATAACACAAAACTTCTCCGCCGATTCCTTCTAGTCGAGCCTTTCGGTCTGTCATTATACCTCGAGAAGTAGAAAGAATTACAACCCCCATTCCGCCTAAAATTCTAGGAATTCGTTGATAGTTAGAATATATTCGTAGACCGGGTCGACTGATCCGTTTTAAATTTAAAACAGTTCTATATGGTCCTTTCCTATTTCTTCTATGTCGTAGGGTTAAAACCAAAAAATATTTATTGCTTTCTTGATGTTTTCTCACG